AATGCGGTTAATCCTGTTGTGAAGGATGCTATTATTGCGAAAGTTGGTGAATACAACCAACTATCATTAAGAATTTCATCTTTGGACCAAAAACAAGCAAGAGGTGGAATACCACAAAGAGAGAGTGTACCTAATAAAAAAGTAATTCTTGTAATTGGAACATATTTTGCTAAACCGCCCATAAGAACCATATTTTGACTTTTTTCTGGTGAATATCCAACAATGGGTTCCATTGAATGAATAATAGATCCGGATCCCAAAAACAATAAAGCTTTCGAATAGGCATGAGTGATCAAATGGAATAAAGCTGCTCGATAAGAACCTATGCCCAAAGCTAACATAATATAACCCAATTGAGACATTGTCGAATAAGCTAAACTTCTTTTAATGTCTCTTTGAGCAAGAGCCAAAGTCGCTCCTAATAGTACTGTTATTACGCCTATTAAAGAAATAAGATTCATTATGGAAGGTATAACTATGAAAAGAGGAAGAAGCCGAGCTACAAGAAAAATTCCCGCTGCTACCATAGTAGCAGCATGTATAAGAGCCGAAATGGGAGTGGGTCCTTCCATAGCATCAGGTAACCATATGTGAAGGGGGAATTGTGCGGATTTAGCAACTGCACCAAGGAATAAAAAAGAAGCACACAGAGTAGCAAATAAAGAATCTACTCCATTATTCTGAACCAAGTTATTAACTATTTCGAACAAATCCCGAAATTCTAAACTACCCGTTATCCAATAAAGTCCTAAAATTCCTAATAATAAACCAAAATCCCCTATACGATTGGTTACAAAAGCTTTTTGACAAGCACTTGCCGCAATTGGTCGTGTGAACCAAAAACCTATTAATAAATAGGAACACATTCCTACAAGTTCCCAAAAAATATAAATTTGTATCAAATTGGAACTAGTAACTAATCCCAACATAGAAGTATTGAAAAAACTCATATAGGCAAAAAATCTCAAATATCCTTGATCGTGAGACATATAATTGTCACTATAAATAAGAACCATGATTCCAACAGTAGTAATTAATATTGACATAATAGAAGTAAGTGGATCGATCAAGTGTCCAAACTCTAAAGAAAAATCATTATTGACGGTCCAAGACCATAGATATTGATAGATAGAATTTCCATTTATTTGCTGAATAGACAGATTAACCGAAAATGCCATAGCTATACTTAACATCAAAACACTTGGAAAAGCCCACATACGACGAATATTTTTTGTTGCTGTCGGAATAAGCAAAAGTCCAAATCCTATTAACATAGTAACTGGAAGTGGAAGAAGAGGTATTATCCACGCATATTTATATGTATGTTCCATAAAAAAAACAAATTTCCATTTTTTCTTATCTTATAATTGTTTCCGATTCACCAATTCTTATCGTTTTCGAAAGGAACAAAAAAAAATCAACAAAAAAAGATATGAAAATTTTTTGATTTTTCATTATTCTGACTTTTCTCAGATATTGGAGGAAATATTCAAAAAGTTCCAATTCAATTGGTTAGTCAAATGATATGACCAAAGAGTTAGGTAAGAATAATTACTTAGTTATTAACTTTATTAACTAAAGAAAGATATTTATAGCAATGAGGAATATGAGATTTTAAATCATTCTACAACTATATTATCATTCTATTCTGGTAATATGTAAGCCTATCATATACTATAGTCTAGTAAATAAAAACAATTATACCAAAACAGTAGAATATGGATACATCAATAAATGAAAAAAGATCTAGTTATTCTAGTGAATTTATTTGTAGTAATTACTGCGGAACTAATTGATTGGATTCCAATCCAATAAGAAAGTATCCGAAATCTTATCTTATAATACTTCTTACTTTGTATATAGAATAGAATGAAAATAAAATAAAAATAACTAAAAATGGCAGTTCCCTTTCTTAGGTAATGGAATGTCTTGTTTAAGATATTAACTACTAGTTGTAGTTGAAGTTTGAACTTAAATTATAGACACGGCACTATGAGCTTATTCAATTACAACTAATAGTCATAAAAATCCCTTTTCATTTTCAAATTTTCCTCTCCTTTCTTCTATTTTATTCCCTAGTGTGTTAGATATGTGACATGCATATATTTTTATATATTATTTATATTAATATTATTTATATTATATAAATAATATAATATATATTTGTATTGTAGTATTGTATCTTATAAAAAAAATGTATGTTATGAAAAAACTATTATAGACGTAATTAAGTATAGAAAATGACTAAAAAAGAATGACCCATTTTGAGCAATACATGTCTTTCACATACAAAAATAAAAATAAGTAACTCTTTTTTTGAATGGCAGTTCCAAAAAAACGTACTTCTATATCAAAAAAACGTATTCGTAGAAATATTTGGAAGAAAAAGGGATATTTAGCTGCAATAAAAGCTTTTTCTTTAGCAAAGTCAGTTTCCACCGGAGATTCAAAAAGTTTTTTTGTGCGACAAACAAGTAAGAAAATCTTGGAATAATAGGAATTTCCGTAGTTAGAAGAACTTTCAATTTTGGAATAGGAAGAATTCCCATTAACTAATGTATTGATATATTGAACTCCTCAATATTAGTTAGAACTAGCTGCTATAATATATAGATATAGAATAAGAATTTCTTTGTCTGTCGGTTCTAAATATCATTATTATTATTTTTTTTCATTCTAGTTTTTTAGAATCTATTTATTAATTTGTGAGATGGTTTTTGTCCTATTAATTTTCTTTTCCTAATAGAAAAATCTTTGTTGATTCTATTGGGAAAAGAAAGTTGTGATGAATATTGAAATTTGTTTTATTTAGAAATTTTGTACACAATAAACTATTATATTAATAGTTAATTAATACTTAATGATACTAAGAAAAGTCTCGAAATTGTTATTCCTTAAATTGAAATTTAGTATTAGTAATTAAATTGTGATAAATGATAAATATGAAATCCTATAGAATTTCATTAAAATTTTTCATTTTGTTCATTGATAAAATAAATCTCTTTGACGATTTGTTTTTCATTTATCTGATTTCGCGGATTCAAAATATAAAATATATAAATAAATATATATATATAAAAAAAAAAGGGGGCAGTTCTTAGTTTCTATTTCGACTGAAAAAACTTTCATTTCAAATTCCAAATGTTCCGGGGGAACCTAGCATATAGATAGTACGTAAAAGTTGATTGTTAAAACTGAACCTACGATGATACTAACCTAATTAAGAATTATTGAAAATTCAAAGATGAATTCAAATCTTATTTATCAGTTCTAATGGTTCCTAAACTATATTGGATCTAGACGATTCAATATGAATTGATTATTATTATTTCAAGTAAGCCGCTATGGTGAAATCGGTAGACACGCTGCTCTTAGGAAGCAGTGCTAGAGCATCTCGGTTCGAGTCCGAGTGGCGGCATAGAGATACAATGCATCCTATAATGTATTTAATTCCCTATTTCCATTCTGTAATGGGACCTCTTTTATCTATGATATTTGTCACTTTAGAACATATATTAACTCATCTCTCTTTTTCGATCATTTCAATTGTGATTATGATTCATTTGATGACCCTATTAGTCCACGAAATTATAGGGTTGCGGGATTCGTCGGAAAAAGGAATGATAGCTACTTTTTTTTCTATAACAGGATTATTAGTTACTCGTTGGATTTCTTCGAGACATTTTCCATTAAGTAATTTATACGAGTCATTAATCTTCCTTTCATGGAGTTTTTCCATTATTCATATGATTTCCAAGATACGGAATCAGAAAAATGATTTAAGCGCAATAACCGCCCCAAGTGCCATTTTTACCCAAGGTTTCGCTACATCGGGTCTTTCAAGTGAAATGCACCAATCGTCAATATTAGTACCTGCTCTACAATCTCAATGGTTAATGATGCACGTAAGTATGATGTTATTGAGTTACGCAGCTCTTTTATGTGGGTCGTTATTATCAGTGGCTTTTCTAGTCATTACATTTCGCAAAAACATCGATATTTTTGGTATTGACTTAATTAAGATTAAGTCATTTTTCTTTGGCAAGATCGAATACTTGAACGAAAAAAAAAATGTTTTTAAACACACTTCCTTTGTTTCATTTCAAAATTATTACAAATATCAATTAACTCAGCGTTTGGATTATTGGAGTTATCGTGTCATTAGTTTAGGGTTTACCTTTTTAACCATAGGTATTCTTTCTGGCGCAGTATGGGCTAATGAGGCATGGGGATCTTATTGGAATTGGGACCCCAAGGAAACTTGGGCCTTTATTACTTGGACTATATTCGCGATTTATTCACATACTAGAACAAATCAAACTTTGCAAAGTACGAATTCGGCACTTGTAGCTTCTATAGGATTTCTTATAATTTGGATATGCTATTTTGGGATCAATCTATTAGGAATAGGTCTACATAGTTATGGTTCATTCACATTAACATCTAATTGAATAAATTCCATGAGGAATACATAAGACCATCGTCCCATATATAACGGAAAGTTTGTGCGGGTTTTTGAGAACCATTTGAATGATTCCTTGATTCAAATGGTTCTCAAAAACCCGGAATACATCTTATTACAATTTTAATTCATTTTCCTTTTTTGCGTTGTAGTCTATAGCGAATGATTTAAAAACTCTTAAAACGAAAACTTTGATTTCTGTCTCAGTACTGAAAACTATCTATGAAAATAATTAGATAGGATACCTTGTACCTTGTCAACTGATAGCGAGAGAACGAAATCCGGATAAATACCAATCCCTATTATGGGTAAAAAGATACAGATCGAAACAAATAGTTCTCTTGGTCCAGAATCCACAAAATTGGAATTTGGAACATTGAATAGTTTGTATCCATAGAACATCTGACGTAACATGGATAATAAATAAATAGGAGTTAATATCATTCCAATTGCCATTACAAATGTAATTAATATTTTTGGCATTAAAAGAAATTTTGGACTGGTAATTATTCCAAAAAATACTACTAATTCCGCAACAAAACCACTCATTCCTGGCAATGCAAGAGAAGCCATTGAGAAACTACTAAACAGAGTAAATATTTTTGGCATTGGAATGGATATCCCCCCCATTTCGTCGAGATAAACAAGACGTATTCTATCATAACTCGTTCCTACCAAGAAAAAAAGTGCAGCACCAATAAATCCATGAGAGAGTATTTGTAATATGGCTCCGTTGAGTCCCATGCCGGTTATAGAACCAATTCCTATAATTATGAAACCCATGTGAGATACAGAAGAATAGGCTATTCTCTTTTTTAAATTGCGTTGACCAAGAGAAGTTGAAGCTGCATAGATTATTTGCATTGTCCCTACTATCACCAACCAGGGAGAAAATATAGAGTGGGCGTGCGGTAATAATTCCATATTGATCCGAATCAATCCATATGCTCCCATTTTTAATAAGATTCCGGCTAGAAGCATACATGTACTGTAATGTGCTTCTCCATGGGTATCTGGTAGCCATGTATGTAGGGGTATAATCGGCAATTTGACAGCATAAGCAATAAGGAAGCCCAAATAGAATATTATTTCTAATGCCACAGGATATGACTGATGAGCTAATCTTTCAAAATCCAATGTTGGTTCATTGGAACCATATAAACCCATACCTAGAACCCCTATTAAGAGAAAAATGGAACCCCCCGCAGTGTACAAAATAAACTTTGTAGCCGAGTACAAACGTTTCTTTCCCCCCCACATGGATAAAAGTAAGTAAACAGGAATTAATTCTAACTCCCACATAAGGAAAAAAAGTAAAAGGTCTCGAGAAGAAAATAATCCTATTTGACCACTGTACATTGCTAACATCAGGAAATAGAATAATCGCGAATTTCGAGTAACAGGCCAAGCTGCTAAAGTAGCTAAAGTAGTGATAAATCCTGTCAGTAAAATGGGTCCCATGGAAAGCCCATCGATTCCCAGTCTCCAGTGAAAATCAAAAATATTTATCCATTTAAAATCCTCCTCCAATTGAATTAATGGATCGTCCAATTGGAAATGATAACAGAACACATAGGTTGTTAGAAGGAGTTCTAATAAGCATATACATATAGTATACCACCTAAATACCTTATTCCCCTTATGAGGGAGAAAGAAAATTGAAGAACCTGCGAATATTGGCAAAACTACAAGTAGCGTTAACCAAGGGAAATAACTCGTGATAAAGACAAGATGCGTTTTGACTAAAAAACCCGTGCTCGGAATAATATATTTTATCGAGTACGGGCTTTTGTCGGTAAAAAGGAATCAAATGATTCAAGTGGAGTTTTTTATAACGTATCAATAAGATAGACCCATGCTGCGGGTTGTTTCATGCCATAAATAAACACGGACACTCAAAAAATCTGTTGGACAGGCGGATTCACATCTCTTACAACCTACACAGTCCTCCGTTCTTGGCGCGGAAGCAATTTGCTTAGCTTTACATCCGTTCCAAGGTATCATTTCCAATACATCTGTGGGGCAGGCTCGTACACATTGAGTACATCCTATGCATGTATCATAAATTTTTACTGAATGCGACATTGGGTCTATAAATTCTAGTTTTGAACATAAAAAATTTTCGATCTGGTAAAGTAAAATCAGAAGTAAATGAATTCTATTTATATTGTAGACACCAGACGAATCAATGGTTTATCAAAAAAATCTTAAGAATCAATATATATTTCTAAATCTGTTCATGAAAAAAGACCAAGAGACTTTGATTTCCGTTTCAACAACCATGATCATACGAGTCACGCATATGACTTCACATTGACATCGGTCAATGCATCGTCAATATTGCAATAGTAATATGGAAATATAATATTATACATATTACTATAAAAGAATCAAAAATGAAAAAAAAAATTCTATTTATATAATAGTTATGACTAATTATTCAACAAATTTGATTGATTGATACGAGTTGATTTTCTGTTACGATAGATCGACGAAACAATAGCTAGTCCAATAGCTGCTTCCGCGGCTGCAATGGCTATAATAAAGATTGAGAAAATGTCTCCTTTTAATTGACGACTATCAAATATATCAGAAAACGTTACGAGATTAATATTAACCGAATTTAGTATAAGTTCAAGACACATAAGTGCTCTAACCATGTTTCGACTTGTGATCAATCCATAGATACCTATAGAAAATAAATAGACGCTCAAAAAAAGTACATGTTCGAACATCATTGACTAACTCCTCATCAATCTCGATTCATTTCAATATGAACAATAATTCAACGGATTTGATTGACTAGAATCGAGCAATTACAGAAAAAAAGAGGGTATCCGCAGTAGATTAAACTAAAAACTTTCCCCTTTTTCATTTGATTTAGAATTTCTAACAATTTTATTAATTCTTATTAATTCTAAGTATTTGCTATTGACGAGCCATAGTAATTGCACCTATCAAAGAAACTAAAAGAATTATAGAAATAAGTTCAAACGGAAGATAAAAATCTGTTGATAAATGAATTCCAATTTGTTGAACGTTACTTATAAGGTCCTGTTCTATAATCTGGTTTGATCTTGTAGTCCAAATAATTCCGTACCATGACGTATCTGGGATAGTAGTAATTAGTGAAAAAAGAATACTTGTACAAACCAGTGAAGTGACTCCATCTCCAACAGTCCAAAGATAGGAACCGTTAGAATATTCTGAACCGTTCATGAACATAACAGCAAATATTATTAAGACATTTATGGCTCCCACATAAATAAGGAGCTGTGCGGCAGCTACAAAATAGGAGTTTGCTGGAATATAGAATAAGGATATACAAACAAGAACGAATCCTAATGAAAAGGCAGAATAAATTGGATTGGTAAATAATACCACTCCTAGACCTCCTAATATAAGAAATAATCCTAGAAATACTACAAGTATATCGTGTATTGGTCCAGGTAAATCCATTATGTATAACAAATAAATAAGTCGAAATATTTCATGACCTTACTAAATAGTCCAGGAAAGAGAAGGCTGTTACCTTTATTTTTTTTTTTTAGATGATGGATTTCTAATTGAATTAAATATTCAATCTTAATATGGTGTAGATATAGATAAAGTTATTGGTGAATCCTACTTTCTTTTTTCTTTTTTTTTTTCAAAAAAAAAAGAAATAGTTGGAATTTTATATTTCGAAATCATCGCGAAACTATCGGTTTAAATTAAAGAGTAATTCTCAACAATCAATAGTTATTAATTATTATTTGTAATTTCTGACCAACCAAAAACTTGAATCCTTTATATCAAAAAACAAAATCTTAGTAATCAGTAATTGTTCTTGAATCAAGGGGTTTATCTTTGTCTATTTTGATTTGAGTCGAATTCATAACTGTTTGAATTGTGTAATCTCCAATTACTGACATTGGTAATCGGCCCAAAGCAATTTGATTATAATTCAATTCGTGACGATCATAAGTAGAAAGTTCATATTCTTCAGTCATCGATAAACAGTTTGTTGGACAATACTCGACACAGTTACCACAAAATATACAAACTCCAAAATCAATACTATAATTAAGCAATTGTTTCTTTTTAATATCTTTTTCAAATCTCCAATCAACAACGGGTAGATCTATGGGACATACACGAACACATACTTCACAAGCAATACATTTATCAAATTCGAAGTGGATTCGACCACGGAAACGTTCTGATGTGATCGATTTTTCATAAGGATATTGAATAGTTACAGGTAAACGATTTGTATGGGATAAGGTAATTATGAAACTTTGACCAATGTACCGTGCAGCTCGTATTGTTTGTTGACCATAATTTATGAACCCGGTCACCATAGGGAACATATTGTGGATCTCCGTGAATAAATTTCTGTTTTTTTCTCTTGTTTGAGATCGGTTATAAATCTAGAATATCATTATCCTATTCTATTATTTATAGTGAAACAAGTTGGGACGAAGTTGTCAATAATAGATTACCCAGGGAAATAGGCAAAAGAAATTTCCATCCAAGATTTAATAGCTGGTCTATTCTCATCCTAGGTAAAGTCCATCTTGCTGTGATAGGAATGAACAGAAACAAATAAGCTTTCGCTAATGTAATAAATATTCCAATTGTCATTCCAAAGACTCCAGCCATTTTATTTATTCCGAAAAGTTCAGGAATGGGTATGTACGGAATAGATAAATTCCACCCACCTAAGTAAAGAACTGTTATAAATAATGAAGAAACTAATAAATTTAGGTAAGAAGCAAGGTAAAATAAAGCGTATTTGATACCTGAATACTCTGTTTGATAACCTGCGACTAATTCCTCCTCTGCTTCTGGTAAATCGAAGGGTAATCTTTCACATTCCGCTAGAGAAGAAATTAGAAAAACGAAAAATCCTATAGGCTGACGCCACAGATTCCACCCCCCCAAACCATATTTTGACTGTGCCTCAACTATATCAACTGTACTTGAACTGTTAGATAATTATAGTCGATAATAACATCACCGTTCATATCGCTATTTCAAAACCGTACATGAGACCTCGGCTTCATACGGCTCCTCTATGGCCAAAAATAAATGTAAGGACTTGCTCGATATTATCTCCATCTTTATTTAATTTAGATAGTAAATACAATAAATATATATCGGGTAGCCAAAAATTAGACCAATGAAATTCCGTCTGCTAGAATCAAAAATGCGCTTCCGAATTGATCTTATCCATTAGAATTTCTATTTTTTTATTTTTGTTCGGTAATAACTTAATCCTTCAATAAAATACTCGTTATATCAATAACTAGAAAGAAAAAGAAAGAATTGGGCATTAATTCAAAATTCATGATACTAATTCTACTCTATATGTATAGATATAGATATGGATGGGAAAATAATAAATAAAAATCTTTTATTATTATTTCTTCCCTTTTCTCATTCGATTTTTGCATTCCATTTCTTTTCTTTAGTTCCTCTTCTTCTTTCTCAGAGACTCAGAGAGAGGATACTCTGAAAAAAAAAAAATAAAGGATTAGTTCGTTTTTGATAGTCATTTCTTTAATCAGCGAATAGGAGCATACTCTAGATAGGAATCGTGAGGAAGTACTGCTTGGTCATTTCTACCAACTTAAAGTCCTCATTATGATTCGTTTTATCCAAACTTTTTTTTATAAAAAAATACTGTTTTTTGATATCTTACATTATCTCCATTACTAATCTTTTATGTACCTTGGTGTTCCTAACTGTCCACTGATTTTGGATTGATCCCCGGTATGGTAATACATATAAGACAGTAGTAGTGTAACCCCATACGGTTGATCTTTTGTACCCGCTTCAAGATATAATAATTAGTCAAAGATTATTAATCTTGGGATAAACAGTTTACACTGCTTATGTTTATATTCTTGTACATAGGGAATGAGATTTTATCTTCTTACTGCAAATTTCTAAGCAGTTTGGTTTTACTCATATAACTATCTAGTTTAACTCATCGACCCTAATGATGAATAAAAAATTGATGAATAAAAAATGAAAATACCCATTCAATAATATTCAACCTTTTTACTTTAATTTCATTTCTAAAGAGAAGGGAAAATAATCATGTTCCAACGAATCACACGTAGAGATATTGATAACACACATAGAGTTAATGGTATTTCATAACTAATAGATTGAGCAGCAGCCCGTAGACCACCTGAAAAGGAATATTTATTGTTCGATCCATATCCTGACATAAGAAGTCCAATAGGAGCAATACTTGAAATGGAGATCCATAAAAAAACACCTATACTAAGATCGGCTAAAACAAGGCGATACCCAAAAGGAATTACTAAAAAACTTAGTAGAACTGATATGACCGCTATAGACGGTCCCACGCTAAACAAACGAATATCTCCTCTGGATGGAAGTAGGTCCTCTTTAAAAAGTAATTTGGTCCCATCCGCTAGAGCTTGAAGAATTCCTAATGGGCCGGCATATTCAGGCCCGATACGTTGTTGTATTGCTGCGGATATTTCTCTTTCTAACCACACAATTACGAGTACCCCTATTATGATTCCTAATAGAAGGGTTAAAATAGGAACAAAGATCCATATGAGGCCATAGACTTCTTTTAAGGATTCCGATTTAGAAAAAGAATTGATAGCTTGTACTTCTATTTCTGTCATATCAATTATCATTTCAACGATCAACTTCTCCCATAATGATATCTATACTACCTAGTATCGTCATGATATCAGCCAATTTCATTCTTTTAACTAGTTGAGGTAGAATTTGCAAATTGATAAAACCTGGTGGGCGAATTTTCCATCTCCAGGGGAAAACACTACTATCTCCTATCAAATAAATTCCTAATTCTCCTTTTGGGGCCTCTACTCTCACATAAAGTTCTTGTTTTGACAATTCAAAATTGGGTGAAAGTTTTTTAGTAATAAATCTATAGTCAAAATTAGTCCATTCGGAATTTTTTCCTCTATCAAAGCGTCGGACTTCTAAATTTTCATAAGGTCCTCCAGGAATTCCTTCTAGAGCCTGTTGAATAATTTTTATAGATTCCTTCATTTCACCGATTCGGACTAAATAACGAGCTAGCGAATCTCCTTCTTTTTGCCATTGGACTTCCCAATCGAATTTATTGTAAGACTCATAACGATCAACTTTACGAAGATCCCATTGGATTCCCGAAGCTCGTAACATCGGTCCTGATAAACCCCAATTTATTGCTTCCTCTCCACCAATAATCCCCACTCCTTCAACTCGTTCCAAAAAAATAGGATTCCGGGTAATAAGTTTTTGATATTCAACAATTCCTGTTAAAAAATAATCGCAGAAATCCAAACATTTATCTATCCAGCCATAAGGCAGATCCGCGGCGACTCCCCCAATACGGAAATAATTATGCATCATTCGCATACCCGTGGCGGCTTCGAATAGATCATATAACAATTCCCTTTCTCTGAAAATATAGAAAAAGGGAGTCTGTGCGCCAATATCCGCCATAAAAGGTCCAAGCCATAACAAATGAGAAGCTATACGACTCAGTTCCAACATAATTACTCTAATGTAACTGGCTCTTTTAGGTACTTGAACACTTTCCAGTCGTTCTGGTGCATTTACTGTTATTGCTTCTGTGAACATAGTGGCTAAATAATCCCACCGTGTTACATAAGGCAAATATTGTATAATTGTTCGATTTTCCGCTATTTTTTCCATCCCTCTGTGTAAATAACCCAATATGGGTTCACAGTCAATAACATCTTCGCCATCGAGAGTAACGATCAGTCGAAGAACACCATGCATTGATGGGTGGTGAGGGCCCATATTAACTATCATGAGATCTTTTCTTGTAGCCGGTACAGTCATATCTTTTCTTCCTTAATTCATTATTCCATGAATTTCTCAAACGAGGTTCATCACAATGAAAAATCTAATAACTACTATTAACAAATAACTAATAACAAATAACTAAAGAAAAAATTAAAACCAATCTTAAAATTAATGAGTTTTTGACTCCCGAATACCCAATTGGCCAATTAATTTCTTATAACGTACTCTATTTTTCTTTGACAAATAATCCAGCAACCGTTGACGTTTTCCCAGAATTTTTCGTAGACCCCTTTGCGATAAAAAATCTCTTTTATGTAATTGCAAATGTGAAGTAAGTCTCCGTATCTTATCCGTGAAACTGAATACTTGAAATTCAACGGATCCGCAGTTTTTCTCTTTTTCTTGTCGAATAGCTGAGATAAATGAATTTTTGACCATAAAAAATAATTTTTTTTTCTTTTCCGTGGATTTTACCGAATCAGGAAAAATAATAATTATTATTATACCAGTTATTTCCAGTTAGTTTAATCTATAGCTAGTCCACAAAAATTCTCGATTTCTTGATATATACTACTTTATTTATTTATTTTATCCAAATCAAATTTGCAATTTGATTTGGATAAAAAGAGACGATACATTTATGCATTCACGAAAGAGAGTTATTTTTTACCTAAAAAGAAGATTCTGTTAATTTCTTCCTAGATCCAATTGATAAGGAATTAAATCGGTATCATTTATCAGAATGTAACATAGCGTATATCTTTCGGCTTTTATTTTATCTAGCGAATATGTCATACGATAGATATTTTATAAGAAATATACTATTAATTAATTTAACTAATTCTGAATCGTGGATACATATGGATTCTTGACATACTGAAATGACTACCATTATTGGTATCAAACCAATAACGATTCATACAAGCTAAATCCTCTAAGCGATAATTGGGCCAAAGAAACAATTTGAATTTAAGAAATTTATTTGCATCTGTATTAAGATGCTTTTTCCCGTTCAAAAATTGTGCACAGTTTTTTATGTTATTTTGATTGCAAAATATTGGATTTCTGTCCATAACATTCCAATTCTGGGAATTGAAACAAATTCGAATTCTCAATTCTCTACGACGTCTCGGAGATAGAATATTTTCCGGAACAAGCAAATCATAATGATTTTTGTTTCTATTCACAAGCATATTGCAGTGTCGTCCAATGGATCCATCAATTTTTTTTTTATCAACATATCTATTTTTTATTATGCATTTTTCATTAGTTTGGCGCTTATTCTGATCAACCAATGAAACACCTAGGGTTTGATATATAATATGTTTTCCGTCTTTTTTCATAGATAGACGAATCGGTTCGATAATAAATATTCCCTTTTTTATTAATTTTGTAAGAGTTAAGTCTTTCTGAATCAACATTACGTCCATATGCATCTCTCCTCTTTGAATTGAGGATATAGCAATTTCCCTTGGATCTATGAGTCTAAGTAGAAGACAATATACCTTGATATTATTGATCATTCTTTGATTCAAGGGATCATCCCATCGTAATTGAAAAAGAAAATATTTTTTCAGGAAGAAATTAAGTTCTGCTTCTTTCTTGCTCTTGAATTGTTTTTTCTTTCTACCTTTTTTAATGTCTGCTCCCGTGTAATCTTCTTCAACATCTTTTTTTTTGTTTTGTTTTTTTAGATCGGATACAAAATCTCCTTGGCCTTGTTGTTCGTTTTTTTTTTTTGAATTTTCTAATTCAAGATATTCTTTTTGATTAGCTAATATAGGAAGATTTTTTTTGTGATTTATGCCGATCTTTTCATTTTGACTAATATTTTCATAGAAATGAAAAATAAGTAATTTGATTGGTATGATCCACGGTTTAATTTTATACGCATCAAAAAGTAGCACAAATTCTGGAAAAAACCAAGGTTCTAGGTTTGATATGGTATGATATAACCTTTCTTGATTCATTCCCATCCAATCAAAAAAAATATTTTTTTGATTGGATGGGTTTATTTTGTGATCAATCGTAAAAGAGAAAAGATCTTTTTTTTCAAATTTTTGAAAATTTTTAGTTTCGGTTTTAGCATTTTTATGAATCGTGGTGTCGATATGCGTATTGGTCCAGGTCTGAATTTCAATATTATTTCGAATACAAAAATGGAGAATTCTACAATCAAAAAATTTTCTATCCATATTTTTGTTCGTATCAATAATGGATCTTTTTTCTAGATAATCACTAATAGCTATACTTATCAATCCATAAAATGATTCGGGTTTCGGTGTACTGAAATTATATGGAATTTTTTTGTCCCCCACTTGTAATGTTGATCCGTAAATATATGAGTTCCCACTATTCCCATAATTTATATATTTATATGATAAAAGATCATATCCGTAATGTTTTTTCAATTTTTCTTTTTGACGTATTGATGAATCGACTGCATATGGATAGCAGTTTTGTTTCATGTAATGAATTAATTGGTCTTTTTTTTTTCTATATAAATCCAATTTCATTGAGTTTTTCTTTTGAATTGTACGACATTGATTGACTCTATTTCGCCATTTTTTCGGTACTAAGGGGGACCACTTGGTCTGAGATAAATTGTATTGATAATGACTCGTTAACCAATTTTTCCATTTATTCATTCCAGACTTATGAATTTTCTTATACCTTGGTTTGGAATCAAATATTCCTCGTGTCGTACAATAATTCTTGATTATATCACTAAGAAAAGGATAGGTACCCTGATATTGAAGTACAGATCTCAAATGATACTTGTTAAGTAATTGATTTTGTGATAATTTGTAAAAAACATAGGCTTGAGACAAAGAAGATAAGTCACAAGAAATATTAGAAAACGACTTTTTTATAGTCGAAATAAAGTTCATTGTATTTTGATTTGTTTTCTCAATTCCTTCTTGATTTGTTTCATCGTTGTAAATGGATTTGTTGATAATTTTTTTTGTTGATTCAAAGAAAAGTTGTGCATTGATCCTCGGAATCTTAATGATACATAGTAATATATCTATGTATATTTTTTCAATGAGGGATTTTATAAAATAATGCGATTTACGTATTAATCGGATATTTTTTCTTTTGAATATTTTCCAAATATCCTTCTGTGATTCCGATCTTTTATCATCACAAATTCGAACTATTTTTTTTTTATCTTTTGTGATTCCTTCTGTTTGAGTCCTAATTGTGATTGTTTTATTAGCAAGATCTTTGATTTTCGTTTCTATGAGTGAAGAATTTTCATTTACACAATTCATGGATCGAATTTGAGTGGTCGATTCACGGATAATCTTATTATTTATATTGGAATCTTTTCCGCTTTCATTCGGTTCATATACTTTCATCTCCCTCAATTTCAATAAGAAAATGGGGTTTATTTTTTCAAGTTCTTTCATTATTAAGTTTATAACTAGAACTATTTTGATGACCCATCTTGTTTTTTCTTTTGAAACTTTTTGAAACCGTTTTCTTCTTTCTTTGAAAACCTTTATAACTTGAAAAAATTGCTTTTTCAATTTTATCATTTTTTTTTCGAGTTCTTTAAAAATGGGTTCAAAAAAAGAAGGTTGTTTTCGGGGAGACCCAAAAGGTAGTTCCGCTTCCTTTCCCCAGATTGTTAAAAAACAAAAATTGTCTTTTTTATCCTTTTTCCTTATTTTCTGATCTCGATGATGAGATTGTATTTTAGATCTTCTCCAAGGTTTCAGACAGAAGGGAAATAAAATCTTTATTTGAATACCGTCTGTTAACCAATTTTGGGGAAATTCTGTTTCTGATAATTGAACGCCATTATAGGTACATTTAACATGCATTTCTTTATTCCATTCCTTCAAATCCTCATACCACTCGGGGAATTGCAATAATAACATACGGCCGATATTTTTAGCTATTATCAATAAGGGTAATATAACGTATTTTCTAAGAAAAGATTGGGTTACTAACATTAAACCTCTTATTGCTTGAGTAAATATAAAGGTATCCCAAGCTTCTGATATTGCTATTCGTTCATTTTCCTCTTCTTTTTCTTCGTTTGTTTTCTCCTTTTCTTTTGTCTCCTCCTCCTCAAAATAAGAAATTGGTAATTCTGGATTTCCCCCTACCCAATTCCTAAAAATGAGATTAATCGTTTCAGAGATATCAAAAAACGAAAAAAAAAATGTTTTGTCTATTCGATCCAAAAAAAGTGGAGAATGCACATTTGCTTGAAACATTTCCCAAGTAACTGTTTTACGTCTTTGAGCACGCATGGATCCTTTGATTATACCCCGGCGAAAATCTGATTGTTGTGAGTAACGTATCAAAGCCACTTCCTCTTCTTCATCACTAGTGCTAGTATTACTAGTACTATTATTACTAGTACTATTATTACTAGCACTGGAATTAGTACTCTGATTGTTATCAGTATAAATTACCACGCGTTTGCCTTTTCTTGAACGAATTTCAGGATCTTCCGTCGATTCTTCTTCATTTTCTTCTTCTTCTTCTTCCAAATCGTCTGTCAATTTGTATGACCACCGAGAAACCCTTTTACTGATTTCTTCCATTCCAATAGATTTCTTTTTAATTGTTGTTAGATCGTTTGGATCAGTTGTAATTACATCAAATATAAATTTCAAAGATTTTGCTTGACTTTCTGAATCAACTCTTCGTGCGCGTTCAAAAGATAATTTGTCGGTTGAGGTTAAAAAATTCCCAATCGAATTCGAATTCAATAATAATTCCCCGCCAAAGTAGAATCTATTCTTTTGATGTTCCAATTCTTGAGAATCATTATGAAATAGACCATGAATCTTATTTATCCAAAACATTTTTACGGAATCTGCCGTGGAAGTTCTTAAATCATTCATGATTGCACGTGAATCGAATTTTTTTATTGTTCCCCGATAGGGCCCGTTCAAAAAAGGATCATACCTTTTGGGTAAGTATTCTTCTTCATTTTCATCATCACACAATCTGGTCCTTTTTTCTAGCATATCTAAAGCAAGAGATCCCTTCTCTTTTTCTAGAATTTTTATTCGACTTATTAGTTCATTGTTTAAGTTGTATTTTTTTTGTTCATTGGTATAAACCCAATAATTATACAAGTCTTCTTGCGATAGTTTTTCTGTCGTGTACAAAGAAATTTTCCGCTCTATCATTTCTGAAAAAGTGGATAAACTGGGTGGATATGTAAAAGATACTATTTGTTTTCCATCACTAGGGCATATA